AAAACATTAAATTTTTAAGTTTAATTAAAACTGGGGGGGGGGGCCAACAATTAATGTTTATCTTTAGTTTTGGGGCTTAGGTCTGTAAATTTTTAAGTGGTGGATGCGGGGAAGAAATAAGTTTTTTGGTTTACCTGGGGCGCGCGTAATATATTTTTGGTGAGAGGTAAGTCTGGTTTGATTGATTTGTAAAGAATGAAGCTTATAATATTTAACATTTGAATCTTAGTTTCAATTACAGCTTTGAAGGCTATTAGTTTTTTTAACTTAAAATGTTTAAGGGTTTTATTTTTCAAATCTAATCTTTAGTTAATTTTGTTAAGTAATATTTACTTTATTTAGAGTTTATAGGTGAGAGAATAAATTTAGGGTTAGAGAAAAGTTTTTTAGGGGGGGGGGGCCGATAGTCTAAGAATGAATTACTATATTTAATTTTATTAAATTCTTTATTTAAGGTAGGGCATTAGGTTTGGATGTTTTTGAACAGGTAGTGTGAATAAATTATATTTAGGGAGGTTTTAGTGTTTTTAGGTTATTTGGTTCTAATAATTATACGTTTTCAAAAGTTTTTAAGGTTAGTCTTTTTTTAAGTTAAATTAGTTTATTAAATTTTTAATGGTTTAAATAGTTTGTGGTTTTAGAGGTATTAGGTGTGATTTATCCTATATTTTGACAAGTAAAATTTAGCTGGGAAAATCCATACAAAAATAAGTTAAAATTTTTAAAATTTTTAAGAGAACGGGATCAGGAAATAAATGTAATATAAAAAGGTTTTTGATTTATAATGAGATTCACTATGTTAATTTGATAAATAAAATAAGGTGGAGTTTTAAAAAAGAGTTTTGAGGATACTTATAATAGGTAATTAAAGATTAAGAATATAGAAAATCTCAAATAGGACCTGGAGAGGAAGCGTATATAAGTTAGAATTTGTAAGGTTTTAGTGTTTTTAGGTTATTTGGTTCTAATAATTATACGTTTTCAAAAGTTTTTAAGGTTAGTCTTTTTTTAAGTTAAATTAGTTTATTAAATTTTTAATAGTTTTTTTTAGGTGTTAGGAGAGTAAATGTGTTTAAATTAGAAGTTAAGTTTAAAGGTTATTGTTAATGAATATTTAGTTGAGTGTAAATTGGTTAATTTGGTTTAAAATTTAATAATTTTGGTAAAGATCGTTGAGGTCCGTGTTGTTTTTTTAGTTATTTGTATGTTTTATATGTTAGTTAAATCTTGGATAGGAGATATTTTCAGTAGGGAGTATTAATTAATGAAGGAGGTTTTAATTAGGAATACATGTTAGAGACGGAAAATGGCGTGCCAGCAGCCGCGGTTATACGCAAGTCTCAAATTAAAATTATTTTATGGAGTTTTAGTTTAGCGGGAAGAAATTGTTTTGAAAATTTTTATAGGTAGAATTTTAAATTTTTGTAAATGATTTATAGCTAAGTTTGTAAATTATTTTTTAAACCAGGATTAGATACCCTGTTATTAATTTTTATTAAATTCTGGACTAGTAAATTTTTAGAAATTTAACGGATTTGGCGGCAAAATAGCCCTTCTAGAGGAACCTGCCCTGTGAACGATGGACCACGAGTTACCTTACTTTTATTAGTAATCAGTTTGTATACCGCTGTTGTTAGTTAGTTTCTTTAGAAAACTTTCTTAAATGGAAAATTCATTTACTTCAAGTAAAGGTGCAGCTTATATAGAAGATAGAGGTGGGTTACAATTAATTAGAATAATTACGGATATCAGGTTGAAAAAACTTGGTTAAAGGTGGATTTAGAAGTAAATTTATTAGGGAATTGATATGAGCACTGTTTTGTGTACACACCGCCCGTCGCTCTCACTGAAAATGAGATAAGTCGTAACAAGGTAAGTGTAATGGAAATTGTACTTGTGGAGATGAGCTGGTTTAGCGTTTCAGTTACATTGAATAAGGGCTTGTTAATTAATAAGATCTCTAATTTACGGTACATAGTTATAATTTGAATTTATAAAGGAATTTTATTGTTTGGAGTAGATTTATGAAATGAGTTTTTTACTATAGTGGATAAGTACTGTGAAGGAAATTATGAAATAATTGAAAATTTAATATTAAGTAAGTACTTTTGTTAAAGGTACCTTTTGTATCAGGGATTATTAAAGTTTTATTTTTATAAGTAATTCTCGAAAATAAAAGATTTAATAAATTAAAGTGGTTTTTGTGTCAAAAAAATCAAATATAGTTTATTAGGGGTGAGATGTGATTCGATTTTATTAATATCTAGTAGACTTTGAGTGAAATTTAGTTTAAAAAGTTGAGGGCGAAATTAATTTGTTTAAATTTTGCTTTAAGATTTTTTTATTTTTTAGGGGTTGAGCTCTAAGGATTTTTAATAATTTTTCAGAAAATTGTTTTTGAATTAGGCTTAGAATTAGCTATCTGAAAGTTTTATAAGATAGGGAATTAAGTAAGTTATTTAATTAAGTTTTAAAATTTAAATGTCTAAATTCTCGAATGAGATGAGATTAGAAATAATGATAGTATTAGTAGATTTAAGAAAAAATTTGGGAGTTAATTTTTAGATTTTCTTGAAATTTTTTTATTTTAGTAATATGTCAAAAGAACTCGGCAAATGGAATTTCCGAATGTTTAACAAAAACATTTCCTCTTTTTAGGGAGGTAAGGCCTGCTCACTGATTTTTAAAGAGCCGCAGTATTTTGACTGTGCAAAGGTAGCATAATCATTAGTCTTTTAATAGGAGGCTGGAATGAATGGCTAAACGAGAAATTGACTTTTTTTGGCATAAAGTTTGAATTTAATTTTTTAGTGAAAAAGCTAAAATTTTCTAAAAAGACGAGAAGACCCTAGAGAGTTTTATTTTTTATCAAAATAAAAATTTTTGGTTTTTATAGTTTTGATTTTGTGTAAAAATTTTGTTGGGGTGACATTGAGATAAGAGAAACTCTTTATAAAAGAAAACTTTAATGGAAGTGAAATTTATTGATCCTTTATAAAGGATTAAAAGTGAAATTACCTTAGGGATAACAGCGTAATCTTTTTTGAGAGTTCTAATCGACAAAAAGGTTTGCGACCTCGATGTTGGATTAAATTTTAGGCAAGGTGTAGCCGCTTTGTTTTTAGGTCTGTTCGACCTATAGTAATTTACATGATCTGAGTTCAGACCGGCGTGAGCCAGGTTGGTTTCTATCTTTTAGATTTAGGGAGTAGGTTTAGTACGAAAGGATTGACTTATTATAATTATTATTTAAAAATTTGAGTGTCATTAAATTTTATAAATAAGTTTGGCAGAATATATGTATTAGACTTAGAATCTAAAAATAAGAATTAAAGTTTCTTAGCTTATAGTGATTTTTTTTTATTATTTATTATTATTAGTTTGTGTATTAATTTCTGTGGCTTTTGTTACTTTGTTAGAGCGTAAGGTCTTAGGCTATATCCAAATTCGTAAAGGGCCTAGGAAAGTAGGCTTGTTTGGGATTTTGCAGCCGTTTTCTGACGCAATTAAATTGTTTACTAAGGAGCAGACTTGATCTTTTGTTTCTAATTTTTTTCTTTATTTTTTTTCTCCGGTTTTTATATTTTTTATGGCTCTTTTTTTGTGAGTTTTGATGCCTTACAGGGTTGGATTTTTTGATTTTGAGCTTGGTTTTTTTTTCTTTTTGTGTATTATTAGGTTAGGAGTTTATCCTATAATAATTGCTGGGTGGTCTTCTAATTCTAAATATGCTTTATTAGGTAGGTTACGGGCTGTGGCTCAGACTATTTCTTATGAAGTGAGGTTGGCTTTAGTTTTATTATCTTTAATAATTTTTTTGGGAGATTACAGGCTTTACGTTTTTATTGAATTTCAAACATCTTTTTATTTAATTTTTTTTTTTTATATGTTGTCTTTAATTTGAATTGTTTCTTGTTTGGCGGAGATGAATCGGACTCCTTTTGACTTTGCTGAAGGGGAGTCTGAATTAGTTTCTGGTTTTAATGTGGAGTATAGCGGAGGGGGTTTTGCTTTGCTTTTTTTAGGGGAGTATTCTATAATTATTTTAATAAGGAGGGTTACAGTAATTTTATTTTTCGGGGGGGATTTGAGTCTTGTATTTTTTTTAAAAGTCTGCAGTTTGGTTTTTTTAGTTCTATGGCTTCGTGGAACTTTTCCTCGTTATCGTTATGATAAATTAATAAATTTGGCCTGGAAAAGAATTTTGCCTTTTACTTTACATTGTTTATTTATATATATAGGGTTTAAGGTTTTATTAGAGTAAGGATGTATGTATTTTAGAATGAAGTTTTCCATAAAAGTTCTTGTTTTGGGGGCTAAAAGTGTAATTTTCTTTTCTAATAAGGAAGGTTTTGATATATTTTTATTTTACAAAGTGGGTTGATTTTTTTTATTTTAAGTTAATTTGAAGATAATTTTTTTAGGGGATAGCAATTATTGAAAAATTTTATTTTGAGTTTGGGAGTTAAAGAGTGGCTGAGTTTAAGGTGTTAGATTGTAAATCTATTTACGAAGTATTTCTTCCTCTTTAAATTTGTTTATTATGTATAACAGTTGGTGTATAGGCACTTTTTAATTTGACTGAGAAGGGAATAGTGTAATTCTATTACTGTTAAAGGGTTTAGTAGTATAGTTTTTGAAAAATTATATCTTGCAAAGATAGGGAGACCTTGAGGGTTGCTACTTATAGATTTTAATACATGTTGTAGCTTAATTTAAAGCATTAAATTTTTAATTTAAGGATAAGATATTCTTTTGCGTGAGTTATGTACGATTATTAGAAAAAATATTATTAGTTGGTAATTTTTTAAGTAAGGCTTTAAATTTTCTTTTTGGGACATTTATATTCTTAGTTAATTTTTTGACAAGTTAAATTAAGCTTATGGCTAAGGGCAAAATGAGTGGGGAGAGAAAAGGCTATTATTCATTTAATAGAATTTTTTAAGGTATTAAAACATATTTGTAGACTAAAATGTGGATTTTTTAATAAGGGTTTTGTTTATATTTTTTTGCGAGGGTTTAAGTCATGTCTTAAAGGAATTTTCCTTATGGTAAATTAATGAATCTTGTCTAGCAAAGGTTTTATTTTACATTGTTTTTATATAAAGGTTTTTAAATTAAATGGTAGAAGTTTTTTTTGAAAAGAATTAATTGTTTGATGAATCTAAAAGCTTGGTTTAAATAAAGGTAAAAAGCTTTAACATTTTATATTTTACGGCAGTTGGGTAATTTAATTCGGCGGTTAATTTTTTTGGGGAAGGAACGAGGATTAGGGGGAAGGGCTTTTTGTTGTATAGTAAGTTTTGAATACTTTTTTTTCGTTAAAAATTAATTAATGAATTTGATCTGAAGGGTTTTCTTACATTTTTTAATTATATAGGTTTTATTAGATTAAATATTAAAGGATTTTAGATTTAGGTATTTAAAAAAGAAGTATTGTTTACTATCGTTGGGGTATGAGCCCAAAAGCTTTATTTAGCTTATCTTTTTTTTAATAAGGGTAAGGGTCATCTTACATTTTTTACTCTATCAAAGTAACTCATTTATCTGACACCTTATTTTAAGTTATTTATTTTACGGCAGGTTTATTACTTAATAGGGTTTGTTAAAAATAATTGGATATTAACTTTTTTTGGGAGGTAACCAGCACTAAGGTTGTTGCTTATATTTTATTATAGCTTAATTTAAAGGGAATTGTTTTATTAGGAAAAAATGTTACTTATCAGCAATTTTTAGAGTTAGAAGCTCTTATATTTCATTTTCGAAACTATTAAAGGATTCGAACCTTTATTAAATGTTTTCAAAACATACACTTTCCAGTCAGTTAAATAGCTTATTTTTTGATAATTAATCAATCTCATAATTGGTTGGCGAGGGGGGATATAATAAAGAAAAGGAAATAGGAGGTTGTGAGAATTTGGCCAATTAGAATATAAGGGTCTTCTACTGGCATTCCTCCAATTCATGTTAGAAGACTAGTAGTGACTAGGTATCTTCAGAATAATAATTTTGAGATAGGGTAGAATGTAGAAGCTCGGAAATTTCTTTTTTGTGAGAATGGGAGGATTCTAATAATAGCGATGGATAGGACTAGGGCTAATACCCCTCCTAATTTGTTAGGAATTGATCGTAGGATGGCGTAAGCGAATAAGAAGTATCATTCGGGTTTAATGTGTTCAGGGGTTACTATAGGATTGGCGGGGATGAAGTTGTCAGGGTCTCCTAATAAAAATGGAGCCTGCAATGAAATTAAAATTAAAATTAAAGTCATGATTAAAAACCCAAGGATGTCTTTGAATGTGAAATATGGATGGAATGGAATTTTGTCTATGTTTCTATTAATTCCAAGAGGGTTATTAGACCCTGTTTGGTGGAGAAATAATAAGTGAATTGCAGCCATGGCTGCAATTATAAATGGAAAAAGGAAGTGAAAGGCGAAGAATCGTGTGAGTGTGGCATTGTCTACAGCGAATCCTCCTCAAATTCATAGTACTAAATCTGGTCCCAGGTAAGGAATAGAGGAGAATAAGCCAGTAATTACTGTTGCTCCTCAGAATGATATTTGCCCTCATGGTAGGACATATCCCACGAATGCGGTGGCTATTGTTAGGAAAAGAATTAGGACTCCGGAAAGTCAGGTTAGTATTATTTTATAAGACCCGTAATAAATTCCTCGAGATACATGAAAATAAATGCAAATAAAAAATATAGATGCTCCATTGGCGTGAAGGGTTCGTATAATTCATCCTCTGTTTACATCTCGTATAATGTGGATTACAGAATTATAGGCTGTAGAAATGTCTGAAGTGAAGTGTATTGCTAAGAATAATCCGGTAATAATTTGTGTAATTAAACATAGTCCTAAAAGTGACCCAAAGTTTCATAAGTAGGAGATATTAGAGGGTGAAGGTAGATCAATTATTAAGTTATTTAAGATTTTTAAAAGGGGATGGGTTTTTCGTAAAGGTTTTGACATTTTTAAAAGATGCGGAGGGGCCCTTGATTTATTTTTGTAATTTTTACTACTACGAGTAAGGTGAGGATAATATAAGTTGCTATCAGTAGGGTAATAGGGAAGATTGGAGCTGTGAAGGGTTTTAAAATTATAGCGTTAATAAATTGGTTGTTTTCTTCTATTTTTCTTTCAGTGTTTAAATTTTGTTTTGCGGTTTTTATAAACATAGGAATAATTAATGCTGTAATAGGGATAAGTAATAATATTTTAAAATTAGGTTTAAATATTTCGTTAGCGGCAATGTTTGATATATATATAAAAAGAATTAATATGCCTCCTAGGAAAATGAGAATTAATGTGTAAGAGAATCATGGAAATTGAGTTAAATAGAAAATGGTAATTGCGATAATTAAGGTTTGGATAATTAAGGCGAAAATTATTGACAGAGGGTGAAATATAAACAGGAAGAGTAGGTTAATAAGGAATATTAGGGATAATAATGTGTTTAGTAAAATAGCCCAAGAGAATAAAATATTCTTTAATTGATTTACAAGACCAGTATTTTTTATAAATTACATGGGCTGTTTATTATTACATAAAACGTTTAAGGGTGAAATAAAGCTCGGTTTTAATAATTCTTATTAAAATTTTTTAGTTAATTCTTTTTGTTGAATAAAAGGTGCGGGTTCGGGATTTTAAGTTTTCTTGGGAGTGGTTTTAAGTGTTAAATTTAGAAAGATTTATTAATTAAGAAGTTTATTTTTTAGATGGTTAAGATTAAGAGACCTGAATTTTATTTTAATAAATAAATAAGCATCAAGGAGTAGTTTAATTTAAAAATTTAGGTTTTGGAAATTTAAGATGCTTTAGGGTCTCCTTGAATGTTAAGAAATTTTTTATATTTACCTGTGTTTTTGTTTTTAGTAGGCTTTTGGATGTATATTTCTAAGCGAAAACATCTGATAAGGATATTAATTAGGTTAGAGTATGTAGTTTTATCAATTTTTTTTTTTTTAATTTTAGTCTCGGTTGTTATGGGATTTGAAGTTTATTTGAGTTTAGTTTTTTTAGTAGCTTCAGTGTGTGAAGGGAGATTAGGAGTGAGAATTTTAGTGGGGATAGTCCGTTCTTATAGTTCTGATTATTTAAGGGTTTTAAGAGTCTTAAAATGTTAAAGTTTTTATTGCTGAGGGTGACTATATTAATTATATCTAATATTTTAAGTTTTATATCTAATTTTTTTTATATGATTTTAGCAAGAATTTTTTGGCTTTTGATTTACAGGGAGGGCAAGGTTACACAAATTGGTTTTGGTTTTGATACTTTAAGGTGGTTTTTGATTTTGTTAACTTTTTGGGTTATTATATTTATATTTATGGCGAGGCAGATGTTTGAAATTGACAATTATTTCAAAGGTAAGTTTTCTTTTGTTTTGATTTTGATATTTATTTTTCTTTTTTTGACTTTTAGCGGGTTAGATTTAATTTCTTTTTATATTTTTTTTGAAGGTTCTTTAATTCCTATTTATATGTTAATTATAGGTTGGGGTTATCAGCCTGAGCGTTTACAAGCGGGGATTTATCTACTTTTGTATACTGTTTTTGCTTCTTTACCTTTATTAATTTCTTTGTTTTATTTAGGAAAGAGTATAGGGGGTTATAGTTTTGTTTTATTAAAGAGAAATTTTTTATTTTTTAATTGGGTAAATTTATGATTTTTTTTTTCAATTTTTGCCTTTTTGGTGAAACTACCTGTTTTTTATTTTCATTTATGGCTTCCTAAGGCTCATGTGGAGGCACCTGTCTCAGGTTCAATGATATTAGCTGGTGTCTTATTGAAGTTGGGTTGTTATGGTTTAATACGGCTTATACCTTTTTTTGAAGGTAGGGTTATGTGTTTAAGAAGGATATTACTTTCTTTGGGTTTATTAGGGGGATTATTAGTAAGGTTTATTTGTTTACGACAAGTAGATTTGAAATCTTTAATTGCGTATTCTTCTGTTAGGCACATGGGGTTAGCTTTGGCTGGGTTAGGAAGTTGAGGTCTTTGGGGCTTTAGTTCTTGTTTATATACTTGTTTGGCACATGGATTGTGTTCTTCTGGACTTTTTTTTCTTTCTGGTGTTATTTATGAGCGTAGAGGTTCACGAAGAATTTTTATTAATAAGGGAATATTATTATTAATACCTTCTATGTCTTTTTGATGATTTATTTATTGTATTGGGAATATAGCAGCTCCTGTTGTTTTGAATTTAGTGGGCGAGGTTGGTTTATTGGGGAGGATTATGAGTTTTAGAAGTTTTACTTTAATTTTTCTTATAGCTTTTTCTTTTATGGGGGCTTGTTATAGTTTGTTTTTATTTTCAAGAATTCAGCATGGTAAAGTATTTACTGGTATTAATTCTTTATCTGACGGGGTAGTCCGAGAATATTTATTGCTTTATTTACATTTTTTTCCATTATTTTTTTTAATTTTGGAGGTTGATATGATAAGGTTTTGTCTAAATAGTTTATGGAAAATATGAACTTGTGGAGTTTAGGATGTAATATGTTTTACTTTAGGCAAAGGAGATATGTAATTTAAGAAATTAAATTTTTGGTTTAAGGAGTAAAGAAATTTACTTAGATAAGAGGGTTAAGAAATTAATATTGGTAGGTTAGTTTAAAGGTGTTTGTTATAGATTGGTTTATTTTTGAGAGGCTCTTGGTAAGTAAATTTGTTAGTAGCTGCTTTTTAATTTAGGTTATTACTTTTAATATATATGTATATATATAAATTTGAGGGTATTTATTTTTTTGATTTTAGTTTTTATAAAATTTTATTTTGTTTAGATAGTTGTAAAATATAAGCTTTTAAGGTTTAAAATGTAGTAATCTACTTTGGATAGTGTTATTAATCAGTAGTTGAAATTTAATTTTTTTAGTGTTTGCTTTCTTTTCTTTTTTGTCTTTTTACATAAGAATTTATTTATTAAAAAGGTCTTTGGGTTTTTTTATAAATTGGGTTGTTTTTTCTTGAGGAAGTTGTGATGTTAGTTTAATTTTTCTTTTTGACTGAGTCTCTTTAATATTTATTTCTTTTGTATTATTAATTTCCGGTAGGGTGTTTTTTTATTCAGGAGAGTATATGGAGGGGGAGAAGGAGATAGCCCGTTTTATTTTTCTTTTAGGAGGGTTTGTTAGGTCTATAGTTTTATTAATTCTAAGGCCTAATTTAATTAGGATTTTATTGGGGTGGGATGGATTAGGCTTGGTTTCTTATTGTTTAGTAATTTATTATCAGAATTTTAATTCTTTGAATGCTGGGACTTTAACTGTTTTATCTAATCGGGTGGGAGATGTTTTAATTTTGTTAGGAATTGTTTTAATAATTAACTTTGGGGATTGGAGCTTTTTAGCTTGAATAGGGGATAGAGGTGTTTTAGGGTTTGTGAGATTTTTAATGATTTTAGCTTCTTTGACTAAGAGGGCGCAGATTCCTTTTTCTGCTTGGCTTCCTGCAGCAATGGCAGCCCCTACTCCTGTTTCTTCTTTAGTTCATTCTTCCACTTTAGTGACTGCTGGGGTTTATTTAGTGATTCGGTTAGGTTGGGTTTATGATTTTTGGCTTAATGAAATATTAATAATTCTTTCTGTTTTAACTATGTTTATAGCGGGCTTAGGTGCGAGATTTGAATTTGATTTAAAAAAAGTAATTGCTTTATCTACTTTAAGTCAGTTAGGGTTAATAATATTTAGAATTTCTTTGGGTTTAGTTAAATTTGCTTTATTTCATTTGTTAACTCATGCTTTGTTTAAAGCTTTGTTGTTTATAAGGGCTGGTTGTATTATCCATAGTTATAAGGGTTGACAAGATTTACGGAGGATAGGGGGGGTGATGATTAGGTTGCCTTTTATAAGGGTTTGTTTTGTGATTTCTAATTTGGCTTTAAGGGGAATGCCTTTTCTAGCAGGGTTTTATTCTAAGGATTTAATTTTAGAACTTTCTTTAATGGGGGAGTTAAATTTTTTAAGGTTGATTATATTGTTTTTGTCTACTGGTTTAACCGTGTTTTATACTTTTCGTTTAATTTATTATGTAGTTCGGCGAAGTTATGTTATTAATGGGGTATCTAATATTAGAGATGGTTTTGGGGTTATAGTAAAGTCTTGTGTAGGGTTAACTTTATTTTCTGTTGTATTTGGTTCTTTGTTAAATTGGTTGTTGGTAGATGTGGCAGTTGTAGTTTTAACAAGGGTTTTGAAAAATTTAACTTTATTGTCGTGTTTAAGGGGTTTATTAACAGGGGGGTTAATTTCTCAAAGTTCATACGCATTTAATAAGGTAAAATTTTCTTTTGTGATTTGATTCAGGGGGAGGATGTGATTTTTACCAATAATTTCTTCTTCTTCTTTAAGTGTTTTTCCTTTAAAGGGGGGGGCTAGGATGGAAGAATTAGGAGATAAAGGTTGGTTAGAGTTTATAGGGGGACAAGGGGTTAATTATTATTTAATACGTCTTTCGATATTTATGCAGTTTTTGAGGGCACAAAGATTAAAATTTTTTATTTTTGTTTTGTGGGCGGTTTTTAGAATTTTGTTTTTTTTTTAATTAAAATAGCTCAATAAGAGTTTTGTATTGAAGCTGCAAAGGTGGCTTTAAGGCCTTTTAATAAGATAAACTATTTAAGTTGTTGTATTAAATTTAGAATAATCTTGGGAAGACATAAGCTTCTTTTTGTCAATGAAAATGAAACGTGTTATTTTATACACTACTAAGATTAAGGATTATATTATTAAAGTGGGGCTTTCAAGCCTTCTTTTGATTGCAGGTCAAATATTTTTAAACTTCCACTCTTGCTTAATTAAAGTACTTAAGTACTTATCTTATCATTAACAGTGATATTGCTTTATTAGCTATAACTAAAACATTTTATAATGAAGGTCAATTGACCAAGGATCGGGCCGAAACCGATTGCAAATTTTCGCTTTTCATTAATGAAATTCATTCTAAAGTTCTTTCTTTTCATTCATAGTAAAGGCCTAATGTGACTAATAAAAGAAATCTTCCCCCAATTATTATTCAAGTTAGTGAGGGGGTGGAACTAGGCGCTAAACCTAAAGGAAGGAGAATAGAAATCTCAATATCAAAAATTAAGAAAATAATGGCGATTAAAAAAAATCGGATCGAGAAAGGTATTCGTGAAGTATTTTTAGGGTCAAAGCCACATTCGAAGGGGGAAGGTTTTTCTCGGTTAAAGGCAAGTTTTTTTGATAAAATAGAAGAAATTAAGATTAATATTGTGCTAATGAAAGTTGCTAATGTAAATCTTATAATTAGTATTTTAATTACTTAATCTAAATATTAGACCTAAAGATTGGAAGTCTTTAATACTTTTTATACTAATTAAGTTATTTAAAGCTTAACCACCTCATCAGTAAACAGAGATGTAGAGGAATAATCATACTACATCTACAAAGTGTCAATATCAGGCTGCGGCTTCAAATCCAAAATGGTGTTCCGGGGAGAAATGAAATTTCAGTATCCGGTAAAGGCAAATTATTAAGAACGTTGATCCAATGATTACGTGGAGGCCGTGGAATCCTGTGGCTACGAAGAAAGTAGTTCCGTAGATTGCTTCAGAGATTGAGAAAGATGCTTCTATATATTCGTAAGCTTGTAAAAAGGTAAAGTAAACTCCTAAAATAATAGTAAGGGCTAAGGATTGGATTGCTTGAGTGTGATTTTTATTTATTAGAGCGTGGTGGGATCAGGTAATCGTTACTCCTGAGGATAAAAGAACTGCTGTGTTAAGGAGAGGGATTTGGAAGGGGTTGAAAGGAGTTACTCCGGTGGGAGGCCACTGAGTTCCAATTTCTACTGAAGGGGCAAGCCTAGAGTGGAAAAAGGCTCAAAAAAATGATAAAAAAAAGAAGATTTCAGATACAATAAAGAAAATTATTCCCCATCGTAAGTTAGTTACTACTAAAGGGTTGTGGAATCCTTGTAATGTCCCTTCTCGTGAGATATCTCGTCATCATTGGTAGGAAGATAATATAAGGATAGTTAATCCTATAATAAGGATGTGCGTAGAGTTGTTGTGGAATCAGTAAGCTAGCCCGGTAGTAAGGGATAGGGCTCCTACGGAGGCGGTTAATGGCCAAGGACTTAGCTCAACTAAATGAAAAGGATGGTGGGGGTAAGATGTCATTAGACTTCTCTTGCGTAGAGAGTTGTTAGAGTGGCGAATACATAAGCTTGGATAGTGGCTACTGCTGTTTCTAGTGTAAGAAGAGCGAATTGAGCGGCTGTGACGGATACTGAAATTATAATTCTTCTGTTAACTATTCTTTCTCCCAAAAGAATTAATAGAAGGTGTCCAGCAGTTAAGTTAGCTGCTAATCGAACTGCTAATGTGATAGGGCGGATAATATTACTAATAGATTCAATTAATACTATGAATGGTATAAGGATTACAGGGGTTCCTAGAGGGACTAGGTGGGTGAATATGTGATTTGTATTATTAATTCACCCGAATAATATAAAGGATGTTCAAATAGTTAAAGATAGAGTTAATGATACAGTAATATGGGCTGTACTGGTGAAAGTATAAGGTATAAGGCCAAAGATATTATTAATTAAAATAAATATAAATAAAACATTAAATAGGATAATATTTTTGTAGCTTTTAAAGAGAGGGATGAATTCTTTAGTTAAATATAAAGGAATTTTAAGAATTAAAATTGATGATTTTGATGAGGATAATCAGAATAAAGGAAGTATCCTAACTAAAAAAATTAACGATCTGGCTCAATTTATTTGTAAATTAATATTAGAAGATATAGGGTCAAAGGATGAAAATAAGTTAGTTATCATATTCAGGTATTTTTTGTAAGAATTTTTCTTGTTGAGATAAATTTTGGGGCTGATGTTAAGGTGTTGAAATAAATAATGGAAGTTAAAATTAGAATTAGTAAAAGGTTTATTAATATAATTAGAGCTCATATAATAGGGGCCATGTGAGGGATAGAAAATTGTCTGAGGACTATTTTAGCATGACAAGCTAATGTTATATAAATTTAACTAAATTTTCTTAAAATTGATTAGTTAAATATGTTATTCATAATTATTAACTCAGTTTAAAAAGGAGTTTATGGAAACTCTTTCTACTACGATAGGTATAAATCTATGGTTGGCCCCACAGATTTCTGAGCATTGTCCGAAGAATAGTCCAGGCCGGTTAATTAAAAAGGTAAGTTGGTTTAAACGACCTGGAACGGCATCTGTTTTGATTCTTAGGGCTGGCACTGTTCAAGAGTGGATGACATCAGTTGAAGAGATTAGGATTCGAATGTAAGTATTAAAAGGGATAATTATTCGATTGTCTACTTCGATTAATCGGAATCCATTTTTTTCTAAATCTTTAGTAGGGGTTATGTAGGAGTCAAATTCGATATTAATAAAATCTGAGTACTCATAAGATCAATATCATTGGTGCCCTATAGATTTAATAGTTAAGGAAGGTCTATCGTACTCGTCTAATAGATAGAGTAGATGGAGGGAAGGGAGAGCAATAAAAATTAGTATAAAAGCTGGGGCAAGTGTTCAAATAATTTCAATAAGGTGACCTTCCAGTAAAAATCGGTCTAAGAATTGGTTAGTGAATATAGTAAAAATAACATAGGCTACTAAGGTTGTAACGAGAGTTAAAATTAGTATAGAATGGTCATGGAATATAATTAATTCTTCTATTAATGGTGAGGCGCTATCTTGTAATCCAAGTTGAGATCAAGTTGACATTAGAAATAGAAAATTTTAAAGAAAGGAGTTAAACCTTTATGAGCGGATCTTAAGCCCGCGGCACTAATCTGCCACTTTAAATATAGTCGAGGGGAGTGAGGTAAATTTTTTATAGCGAATTGGGGAAGTTCGTTATATCTGTGGTAGTGAGGAGGGGTAACGTGTGCCCATTCTAGATTTGAGGACAGGTTTTTTGAAAAAATTACAGGTCGTTGTGCAATTATTGCTTCTCATAAAATAAAAATAAAACCTAAAGTTCTAATTATGGAAAGGGTAGCCCCTAAGGAGGAAATTACATTTCACGATGTGTAGGCATCAGGATAATCTGAATAACGTCGTGGTATCCCCGCTAACCCTAAAAAATGCTGAGGGAAAAATGTTAAATTAACTCCAATAAATATTGTAAAGAAGTGAATTTTTAACCATTTAGGCTTTATTGTAATTCCTGTGAATAATGGGAATCAGTATACTGCTCCTGCTAAAATTCCAAATACTGCTCCTATTGAAAGAACGTAATGGAAGTGCGCTACTACGTAATAAGTGTCATGTAGAACAATATCTAAAGAAGAGTTGGCTAAAACAACTCCTGTTACTCCTCCAATAGTGAAGAGGAAGAGGAACCCTAAGGCCCAAAGAAGGGGGGGGCTGTAGGAAAATTGGGCGCCGTGTAAAGTTCCTAGCCATCTAAATACTTTAATTCCTGTGGGTACTGCAATTACTATGGTGGCAGAGGTAAAGTAAGCTCGGGTATCTACGTCTATCCCTACTGTAAATATATGGTGAGCTCAAACTACGAATCCTAAAATACCAATTGCAATTATAGCGTAAATTATTCCTAGGGACCCGAAAGATTCTTTTTTCCCTCTTTCTCTTGCCATAATATGTGAAATTATCCCAAAAGCCGGTAAAATAAGAATGTAAACTTCTGGGTGTCCAAAAAATCAGAATAAGTGTTGGTAAAGAATAGGGTCTCCTCCTCCCGTTGGGTCAAAGAATGAGGTGTTAAGGTTTCGATCAGTTAAAAGTATAGTTAGTGCTCCTGCGAAAATAGGTAAAGATAATAGGAGAAGGATTACTGTGACGAATACTCTTCAAACAAATAAAGGGAGGCGATCAAATGTTATTGTTTCGGGTCGCATGTTAATGATAGTAGATATAAAATTAATGGCTCCTAAAATTGAAGAGGCTCCTGCTAAGTGAAGGGAGAAAATAGTTAAGTCAACTGCGGCCCCTGAGTGTGCGATATTTCTAGCCAAAGGAGGATACACAGTTCACCCGGTGCCGGATCCTGCCTCTACTAAGGATCTTCTAATTAAAAGTATAAGGGAGGGAGGAAGTAGCCAAAATCTTATATTATTGAGTCGAGGGAAGGCCATATCTGGGGCTCCTAACATTAAAGGGAGAAGTCAATTTCCGAATCCTCCAATTATAATTGGTATTACTATAAAAAAAATTATTACAAATGCGTGGGCAGTTACAATTACATTGTAGATTTGGTCATCTCCGATCAGTCTACCTGGTTGTCCTAGTTCTACACGGACTAATATTCTAAGGGCTGTTCCAACTATGGCGGATCAGGCTCCAAAGATTAAGTATAGAGTTCCAATGTCTTTATGGTTTGTTGAAAAAAATCATTGTCGCGATTTATAAAAAGAGGTATATTAATGGTCTTAGTCTTAAAATTGAAATTAAAGTTATAATTCTTAAAAGAGTTATTTTTTTATTTGACTCTTTATGGTTTCATAGAAATTCTGGGTTGTATAAAGTGAAGGCCCTAAAGCATAAACGTGTATAAAAATAAAGGGTAATAAGTCTTGAGATAATTAATGTTATTAAGATAGGAGAATTTTTACTTAAGGTTAAAATAGCAGCTCATTTAGGTAAGAAACCCAGTATAGGAGGTATACCGCCTATTGATAGGAGATTAATAAAAATTATAATTTTTTTCCTTGTATTATTTAGGTGAATTAACTGTGAGAAATAATTTAATGATAGTGTGAAAAATGAGGTACAAAGGATAATTCTTATAATTCTGTAAATTAAAAAATAAGTTAACCAGACTTCATTATTTATATATATGATTGAGTTTATTCAACCTAAGTGGGAGATAGATGAGAATCTTAAGATTTTTCGTAGAGATGTTTGGTTTAATCCCCTAACAGCTCCCGTGAGAGCAGATGTTAGGGATAATAGGATTAAAGTAGAAGGGTTAAATAATATAGATATAATAATTAAAGGGGAGATTTTTTGTCAAGTGAGGAGAATTATAGAGTTAATTCAATTAAGACCCTCTATAGTTTCAGGAAATCAGAAGTGGAAGGGAGCTATTCCAAGTTTTATCCTTAATGATAAAGTGATTATAATTCTAGGAATAAAAGAAAGAGTATTTCTTGGAAATAGGATAAATATTAAAGAAGATAATAGAATGATTGCGGAGGCTATAGTTTGGACTAGGAAATATTTTACGGCGGCTTCTCTTCTTTTCTTGTTTTGGTCCAAGTTGATAATTATAGGGATAAAGGATATAAGGTTGATTTCTAACCCTAATCAAACCCCGAAAATTGAAGAAGAGGAAATTGAAATAATAGTTCCAAAGATCAAAAAATAAATATAAATTACAGGGGGAAGGAATAAATTGAT